CGGTAATTTGACAGCAAAAGCGATAAAAAATCCAATATAGAATATTATTTCCAAAGCCACAGGATACGACTGATTAACTGATGTTTCAAAATTTAATGTTGGTTCATTAGAACCATATAAACCGATACCCAGAACTCCCATTAAGAGAAAAATGGAACCCCCCGCCGTGTACAAAATAAATTTTGTGGCTGAATAGAGACGTTTTTTTCCTCCCCACATGGATAGAAGTAGATAAACCGGAATTAATTCTAATTCCCACATGATAAAAAAAAGTAAAAGGTCCCGAGAAGAAAATGATCCTATTTGACCGCTGTACATTGCTAACATCAAGAAATGGAATAATCGAGAATCCCGAGTAACAGGCCAGGCCGCTAAGGTAGCTAAAGTAGTGATAAATCCTGTTAATAAAACGGGCCCTATAGACAGTCCATCTATTCCTAATTTCCAACGGAAATCAAAAAAATTGATCCATTTATAGTCGTCTACTAGTTGGATTAATGGATCGTCCAATTGGAAATGATAACAGAATACATAGGTTGTTAGAAGAAGTTCTAACATGCATATACATATAGTATACCACCTAATTACCCTATTTCCTTTATGGGGAAGAAAGAAAATTAAGGAACCCGCAAATATTGGTAAAACTACAATTATTGTTAACCAAGGAAATTTGTTCGTGGTAAAGACAAGATACGCTTGGACCAGAAAAACATGTGCCCAAAATAAGATATTTTGGGCACATGTTTTGGCGGTAAAAAAAAATGGACTCAAGGAGAGGTTTCTGTAACGTATTAATAAGCTATACCCATACTGCGGGTTGTTTCATGCCATAAATAAACTCGAACACTCAAGAAATCCGTTGGGCAGGCGGATTCGCATCTCTTACAGCCGACACAATCCTCTGTTCTTGGAGCGGAAGCTATTTGTTTGGCTTTACATCCGTCCCAAGGTATCATTTCTAATACATCCGTAGGACAGGCTCGGACACATTGAGTACACCCAATACATGTATCATAAATCTTTACTGAATGCGACATTGGATCGATATTTTTGAACGTGATAAAGTTTCAATCTAGTAAATTGATAAATGAATTATATATTTAAATACTAATACTAGATGAATCGATGAGTTACCCGGTTTTTCTGGATTGACAGTGCCAAACTACTTTGATTTCTTATCTTTGTGATAACATGATCATACCTTACGTGGCACACATGCTAATTTTAATTGATTTATGAAAATTCTAATTTTATTTTAATAGGATAATATTACTTATTCAACAAATTAGATTGATTTATACGAGTTGATTTTCTGTTACGATAAATTGATGAAACAATAGCGAGTCCAATAGCGGCTTCAGCAGCTGCAATAGCTATAACAAAAATAGAAAAAATTGCTCCTTTTAATTGACGACTATCAAAAAAATCAGAAAATGTTACAAAATTGAGATTAACCGCATTTAATATAAGTTCAAGACACATAAGAGCCCTAACCATATTTCTACTTGTAATCAATCCATATAGACCGACAGAAAATAAATAGGCACTCAAAACAAGTACATGTTCGAGCATCATTAACCAACTCCTCATCAATCTAGATTCATTTCAATATGAACAACAATTTAACCAATTGGATTGACTAGAATAATGAAATAAAGGAATATATTGGGAATAGATCAAACTAATAAAGACTTTCTCTTTTATATCCAAAGTCAAATAGAAAAAGGAAATGCATGTGATAGCTCATAACAAGGGTTTTCCGGTTCTAAAGAGTTATTATTGACGAGCTACAGCAATTGCGCCGATTAACGCAACTAAAAGAATTAGTGAAATAAATTCAAACGGAATAAAAAAATCTGTTGATAAATGAATCCCAATTTGTTGACTATTACTTATCAGATCTTGCTCTATAATCTGGCTTGCTTTTGTAGTCCAAATAATCCCGTACCATGACGTATCTGGAATAGTAGTAATTAGTGAAAAAAAAATACTTGTGCAGACCACGGAAGTTACTCCATCTCCCACGGTCCAAAGGCGGAAATCTTTGGAATATTCTGAACCATTTATGAACATCACAGCAAAAATGATTAAAACATTTATGGCTCCTACGTAAATAAGGAGCTGCGCGGCAGCTACAAAATGCGAGTTTGATAGAATATAGAATAAAGATATACAAACAAAAACAAATCCCAATGAAAAGGCAGAATAAATGGGATTGGGAAGTAATACTACTCCCAGACCCCCTAATATAAGACCCAATCCCAGAAAGACTAAAAGAAAATCATGTATTAGTCCAGGTAAATCCATTATATATAAAATAAGAGATAAATAAATCAAAATCTTTCATAACTTTATTGACACCCGGTCAGGAAAAAAGAGGGAAATCTACTTTTTTATAATAGTTCTTAATTATTATTAAATTCAAAATTACATTTTCATGGATATGGATTGATGTAGATATAGTTATTGGCCTAATCTCTCGAAAGAGTAATTATTTGCA